ATGAAAAGAGCTAATCTAACAAAAACAAAGCTTTCTAACCTAGAACGCTGATTGTTTTCAACAAACCACAAGGACATAGGTACCCTTTATTTTATATTTGGCGCTTGAGCTGGAACAGTAGGTACAGCAATGAGTAAAATAATACGAGTAGAACTATCACAACCCGGGTCTCTTATACAAGACGATCAAATATATAAAGTTATGGTCACTGCCCATGCTTTTGTGATGATTTTTTTTATGGTAATGCCCATAATGATAGGAGGATTTGGCAAATGACTTGTACCACTCATGCTAGGAGCACCAGACATGGCTTTTCCACGAATGAATAATATGAGATTTTGGCTCATTCCCCCCGCTTTTATTCTTCTTTTAGCTTCAGCGGCTAAAGAGGGAGGAGTCGGAACAGGGTGAACGGTTTATCCTCCTCTCTCCGGACCTACTGCACATGCAGGAGGCTGCGTAGACTTAGCGATTTTTTCTCTTCACCTTGCCGGGGCCTCGTCCATCATGGCATCTATTAACTTTATTACCACAATAATCAACATGCGAAGACCAGGCATGAGAATGGACCGCCTCCCTTTATTTGTGTGGTCTATATTTTTAACTACTATTTTACTATTACTTTCTCTGCCGGTTCTGGCTGGAGCAATAACAATGTTACTAACAGACCGAAATATTAAAACTACTTTTTTTGACCCCACCGGAGGAGGAGACCCAATATTATTCCAGCACTTATTCTGATTTTTTGGTCACCCAGAAGTTTACATCCTCATTTTACCAGGATTTGGTATAATCTCTCACGTGGTAGCTAATCGAATGGGAAAGGAGAAACCATTCGGATATTTAGGTATGATGTACGCAATGATTTCAATTGGAATATTAGGATTTATAGTTTGAGCACATCACATGTTTACTGTGGGAATGGACGTAGACACCCGAGCATACTTCACTGCTGCCACCATGATCATAGCCATCCCTACCGGAGTTAAGGTCTTCAGGTGACTGGCCACGCTACAGGGAGTACACTTTCACGTAAGAAAGATGCACCCTTCAATATTTTGGGCACTTGGATTTATTTTTTTATTCACAGTCGGAGGATTAACAGGAATTATTCTTTCTAACTCATCCTTAAAAGTAGCATTACATGACACTTATTACGTAACAGCTCACTTTCACTATGTCCTATCCATGGGAGCAGTATTTGCCATATTTGCGGGATTTAACCACTGATTTACACTATTTACTGGGGCAACAATTGACCGATCAAGCGCTTTAGCCCACTTTTTCCTAATGTTTATAGGCGTTAATTTAACATTTTTTCCGCAACACTTTCTAGGCCTAGCGGGAATGCCTCGTCGATATTCAGACTACCCCGACGCATTTTCTTTTTGAAACACAGTGTCCTCGTTAGGGTCTCTTATTTCTTTTATAGGGACTATAGGATTTTTAACAATTGTGGCCCTCTCACTAACTGTGAACAAAAAAAGAACCCACACAAAAGAGATTTCAAACAGATTAGAATGACAATACCCTTCTTTTCCCCCACAAGACCACACATTTAAAGAAATGCCGATAAGAACCAAGGGGAAAACCTCTATAATTTTCTCTAAGAGATAGAGAGCTAGTTTAAAATAAAACATAGGATTTCGGCTCCTAAAATCCTATATAATTTAGGGCTTTTTTGATGGAAATTGTAACTTTAATAACCCTTGTAATAGTACTTGCTATAATCAGAATGATGTATAAAACTAATTACATCTTAACTATGCTTCTTAGACTAGAAGTAATTTTACTTAAATTAACAGTATTTAAAATATACCTTAGGTTTGAAAAAAGAAAACTAAAACTTACTCAGTTTTCTATTTTTATTTTAACATTGTCTGCGGTAGAAGCAAGGATTGGAATATCTTTAATAGCCCTTTTATCCCGAAAATTTTCGAGAGCCAATGTAGATAGATTAAAAACATTAAAGAAATAAAGATGTCAACCCCCCTTCAACTTGGATTCCAAGACCCTGCCTCATATATAATGAAGCAATTTCACTGATTTCACGATTACGCAATGTCGTTTATAATATTTATAACTATTCTAGTCGTTTACGCTTTACTTCTTCTCACGCAAAAGCTCCCTTCTTTCTGAAAGTTAGTTGAAAAGCAACAAATAGAACTATGGTGAACTATCTCCCCCAGGTTTATTCTCATTGCTTTGGCAGTACCCTCCATAAAGCTATTATACTGAATGGACGAAGGAATTAACCCAGAGGTGACAGTGAAGTCCATTGGACACCAATGATACTGAACTTATGAATTCTGGGACCAAAACCGAATAGAAATAGACTCTTACATGGTTCAAACTGAAGACCTGAGTGCATCAGGACTACCACGACTACTAGAAGTCGACAAACGCCTTATTTTACCTTTAAAAACTAATATACGAGTAGTAACCCACTCAACAGATGTGATACACGCGTGATGCGTTCCAAGCCTAGGAGTTAAGATGGACGCCGTACCAGGGCGACTTAATCAGCTATATGTAAACATAGAACGTGCAGGGGTATTTTATGGGCAATGCAGGGAGATATGCGGCGCCAAACACAGTTTTATGCCAATAGTGGTCGAAGCAGTTCCCCGCCCCGAATTTTACAATTGGTGTGCTACTATTGCTGAAGAAGATTAAGAATTAATTTAATTAGCTTAAGAGAAAAGCATAGGACTCTTAATCCTACTAAGGAGGATAAATCAACCTCCATTAAATCATGCCCCAACTAGACCTCACCCTTTGAATAGTAAAATGCACCACTAAATGAACAATTATACTCCTAGTACTTTTAATGCTTAACAGCTCAGCATTATTAAGCAGAAAAGTGATTACAACTAAGCTTATTAAAAAAACAAACCAAAAAGAAAACCAAAAATGACCCTGATAAAAAAAATATTTGACCAATTTAATCCTGCATTTATAGGCCCCCTATCCCTTACTGTCCTAGGAGCTTGTCTCGCAATAAGATGAACTCTATACTTAAAAACAACTCACTGGACACCAACACGAACTAAAGTGTTGGGTCAGACAGTCAAATTAGCTATAGGAAACTTATTACCCCAAAGAATGAAAACTAACTGGGCGCATTTACTCACTCCTATTTTTATAGTATGTCTAAGATACAACATTATGAGACTAATACCCTACACATTTTCCCAAACCGCACATTTAAGTGTTACCTTTAGAATCTCAATACCCCTTTGACTAGGAATTAAATTAATGGGACTATGGCACAACTGACGAGGTAAGATTAGTCACCTAGTTCCTAACGGAACACCAGCCGCTCTTATACCCTTAATGATTGTCATTGAGCTTATAAGTCTCTGCATACAACCTTTAACCCTGGGGTTCCGTTTGGGAGCTAACTTATTAGCCGGCCACCTTTTAATTTTTTTATGCTCTTGCGTAGTCTGAGAGGCGGTTGCGGCATCCCCTCTAGGAGTACTATCCTTTACGCTCCTCCTTGTACTATTCGCACTTGAGATAGCAGTAGCCTGCATACAAGCTGCGGTTTTTACAGTACTCGCTAAGAAATACTTTGAAGAAAACTTTTCTTAAAAATGAAGAAAAACTTCCACCACCAACACCCATTTCACATGGTTGACCGCAGCCCTTGACCCATTGCGGGGGCCATTGCGGCATTAACTACGACTACAGGGCTTGTCTGCTGATTTCAGGGTGACAATATACTGACTGCTTTGACTGGGCTTATAACTTTAGCCCTTGTAACTACTTTATGATGACGAGATGTAGTACGAGAAGCTACTTTTTTAGGAATGCACACAACCAAAGTCATAGTAGGATTAAAGATTGGGTTCCTACTTTTTATAGTATCAGAGATAATGTTTTTTTTAAGATTTTTTTGGGCATTTTTTCACAGAGCCCTTGCACCAACTGCAGAAATTGGAATGTCTTGGCCCCCAACGGGAATTAAGCCCATAAACCCCTGAAGAGTTCCCCTGCTAAACACAGCTATTCTACTATCCTCAGGCGCCTCTTTAACGTGGTCCCACCATGCACTACGACACAAGGAAGGGAAAGATGCTCTAAAATCTCTGATAATAACGGTTCTCCTAGGTGTTTGGTTCACCTCACTACAAGCTTACGAATATTGAGAAGCCCCATTTTCCATAGCTGACAGTGTTTATGGAAGAACGTTTTTTGTGGCAACAGGATTCCACGGGCTGCACGTAATAATAGGAACTACATTTTTGCTTGTGTGCTTAGCCCGACTCTCTAAGGCGCACTTTTCAAAAAATCATCACGTAGGATTCGAATGTGCCATATGGTACTGACACTTTGTGGATGTTGTTTGAATTTTTCTCTTTATTTGTATTTACTGATGAGGAGGAGCCTAAAAGAAGTACAGGATTTAAACCTGCATAACTTTAGTTTCAAGCTAAAAACATTTCATAATCTGCCAACTTCTTTTATTAATGATAACAAAATACGTCATAACCATGTTAATTTTAACCTTAGTACTAACAATTTTGGGACGAACTTTGCCTTCTTTGACTCCAGACTTAAAAAAGGTGTCACCATACGAATGTGGATTTGATCCAATCAAATCAGCCCGACTACCTTTTTCATTCCGATTCTTTCTGGTCGCCATACTATTTTTAATATTTGACTTGGAAATAGCTTTACTTTTAGTTCTGCCCCTCCTCGTACCTAGTACCAAAAGATTTAAAGCAGGAACTATATTATTAATATTCTTAGCAATTTTAACTATAGGTCTTTGGTATGAGTGAGAAAAAGGAGGGCTTGATTGAGTTGAATAAAAATGTTAACCCTCTTATCAACTATATTAGCGACAATAATAACAGTTATAATCGCACCAAAGAATAAGACATGGCCTATAGTCGTTGCGTTTACTTCTTTTATACTAATACTAGGCACAATTTGAACAACTTCTATAAGCATAACACAAAACCCTACATGAGGCCTACTCATAGATAAAATAAGTGGTCCACTCATAGGGCTCAGAGTTTGACTAATACCCGTGGCCCTTATGGCAAAAATCTCTAAACTCCAAACAAAAAGAGCAGAAGAAAGGCGCAAATTTATCCTTCTAGTGCTCCTCATATTGATATTTTTAACTTTCACTTTCTCATCAAAAAGGTTTATAGGACTATTTCTTGGGTTTGAAGGGACGCTAATACCAACTTTATTTTTAATAACCCGCTGAGGAGCACAACAAGAGCGCATAGAAGCAGGGCTCTACTTCGTGTTTTATACACTGATAAGATCTCTCCCTCTTTTTTTAAGACTACTTTATATATACAAGGCAAAAAACCACTTATCTATTAAACTATCCTTGATAAAATCGCTGGGCAGAATCTCAAAAACTGCGGCAGTTTTTTGTATGATAGCATTCTTAGTTAAGGTTCCTATTTTTTCCCTTCACTTATGACTCCCTAAGGCTCACGTAGAAGCCCCAGTAGCTGGTTCCATGATTTTGGCCGCAATTTTGCTAAAGATGGGGGGGTACGGATTTATACGACTTACATCTTTATTTTACTTGCCTTTCAAAACCAAAATAAGTTCAATGCTTATACCCTTCTGCTGCTGAGGGGGACTCTTAACGGGTTTAATTTGTCTAACCCAATCCGACTTGAAGTCTTTGATTGCCTATTCTTCGGTGTCCCATATGAGTTTTATGATTGCAGGAATAAGAGTTCTGACTTCTTGAGCTTTTGCAGGAGGAATGGTAGTAATGATCGCCCACGGAATAGTCTCCTCTGCTTTATTTTGCCTAGCCAAAACCTTTTACGAACGCACCAGAACCCGAACATTAATAGTGAGGCGGGGAATCAAGTCTATGTTTGCCACCCTTCCCCTTGTCTGGCTTGTATTTGCCGCTGCCAAAATGGGATTGCCCCCCCTCCCAAAATCTGTTGGAGAAACTTTTATAATATCCGCAATCGTGTCACACAAAATAATAAAATTCTTACCCACCTTGCTAGGAGTGGCTGTTACAGCTATATTTAGTCTCACTGTATACCAACTTCTAAAATCTGGAGCAAACCAAAAGTGGAAAATAAAAGCAACAAAGATAAAAGAGCGGGAATACACAACTATCGCACTGCACTTTCTGCCTCTTTTAGCTTTAATTCTAAGCCCAGAGATAGTTGCCTCGTAGTGATAGACTTAGCTTAAGTAAAAGCATTAGCTTGTGACGCTAAAGATATGGAATTAATACCTTAGTAAATCCGAGAGTCATGGTATTGTTCTTGGCCCGCTAAGTCAAAGAACTCGCGACTAGACTTCGTGATACTCTCGATGTTAATGAAATTTTCGATACTACTAGCCCTCAGTGCTTATCTCATTCTCTCCTTTTTTGGTCCCAAAAAAAAAAGGAGAGTTAAGAATATATACTTATTGGGTTTTTCCGCTTGTTTCTCGGTTGCCCTCCTTTTCGGGTGAGTTTTTTCCGGGTGCCCTGCTACTACTGCCTCACTTTCCTGATTTTCGAGTTATTTGGGCTCGTTTCGCTGTTCTTTGGTTTTTGACTTCTTATCTAGAACATTCTTTGCGGTAGGCCTCGCTGTTACCTGATCTATAATTGAGTTTTCACACTACTACATGGCCACAGATCCAAACTCTTCCCGGTTTATTCGCATTCTTATTTTGTTCTTGTTTTTTATGCTCCTACTTGTCGCTTCGAAAAAACTATTTCTTCTATTCGTCGGCTGAGAGGGCGTTGGCATCCTTTCTTTTGTTTTAATAGGGTGGTGGTTTACTCGAAGAGATGCCAAAAGCGCTGCGCTTCAAGCGATTATATATAATCGTATAGGAGACAGAGGAATTATAATTCTCCTAAGTTATACTATAATTTTTAAAAACACCTGAAATCTCCAAGAAATTATCTATTCAACTCAACCCTCAGGCATTTATAAATGATGTGTTATAGGAATTATTATTGCTGCTGCGGGTAAGTCGGCTCAGTTTAGCCTACACCCTTGACTGCCCTCCGCAATGGAAGGCCCCACTCCAGTCTCGGCTCTCTTACACAGCTCAACAATGGTTGTTGCCGGAATTTTCCTTCTTATACGAACCTCCTCAATGATCGAAAACCACCCCTGAGGGCTTTCGTTAGTCGGGCTTATGGGAGCATTAACCGCTCTATTTGCGGCCAGGGCAGCATTGGTTCAATATGATTTTAAGAAGGTAGTTGCTTACTCCACCACGAGACAACTCGGACTCATGGCCGTTGCAGTTGGGTTAAACCTTCCTTATCTCGCATTTTTTCACATCTGCACTCATGCCTTTTTTAAGGCTTTACTATTTTTATGCTCAGGAAGTATAATTCATTCATATAAAAATGAACAAGATATACGGAAGATGGGCAACGCAGCAAAAAAAGTACCTTACACAACCGCTGCAGTAATTATTGCGTCACTCGCACTATGTGGACTCCCCTTTTTAGCCGGATTTTACTCAAAGGATTTAATTTTAGAAGCCGGCCAAATTAGTCTCACAAACTCAATAAACACGGTTTTAGCATTAATAGCCACCCTGATGACAGCTAGCTACAGCCTACGAGTCATTTTTTTTGTCTCTCACCCCCAACCTAAAACTCCGCCTCTTACCCCCGTCAGGGAGGAAAAAACACGGCTCTTAAATGCTCTCTCCCGACTGCTAATTGGCGCATTAGGAGCGGGATGAGCTTTAACCCTAAGTTTGTTTAGAAAATCCCCCCTTTTAGTCCCTATTACTTTAAAGAATTTGCCGATACTCCTAACTGTTATTGCTTTCTTAGCCCTAGCTACTAACAAACTAAACTTGAACTCTAAGACCCCGACCAAATTCCTCGGCTCAAATTGATTTTTTGTTCAAATTACCCACACAAAATTGAGAATCTTAACTTTAATAAGATCTCTTAAGGGGGTTTTGCGAACTCTTGACCAAGGATGAAACATTGGACTCCCTCACGGAACCCTCAGAATAATCTCTAACCTGTTAAACCTTGTACAGAAATCCATGAGGGGAAGCATAGTTAAGTATATTTTTGCATCAACACTACTCGCCAGCACGGTATTCCTAACTTTAGCCCTATTTTATTAGAAAAATCAAAAAAGATTTCTACAAACAAAACGTCACTAACCACTTAAAATTTTAAGCCCTTGTTTTTTTTTTTTTGGGGGGCTAAGTTAAAATAGGCGAGTTGGCCGCCCCAAATAACAAAAAAAAATATAAGAAAACACACGACAAATTTTACAACTTGCGCAAGCTCTTTAGCCCATGTTCGAATCCTAACTCAAGAACCGCAACAAGTGCCACCAAAAGAATTATACCCACAATAACACTAACTAACCCAAGACCTAAAAAGATTGAGTTGAACCCCTCTGAATAAGTCAACACAGAATAACTTTCAGCCAAAACCGGGCTTCAACCCAAGGAAACAAAAGGATAACACAATAAAAACAAAGCACCCCAGCCGAGCAAAAAAAACTTTCAATCGACAGAAGGAAACTGCTCAGCCGACAATACAGTCGAGAATAAGAAAACAACTAACATCCCCCCCGCATATACCACAATTAAAAGAAGAGACACAAAAGGGACGCCCAATAAAGATAACAACAATGAATGCCCGATACAATGAGCTAACACACCAAATACGCTAAAAAAAGGGGAAGAAGAGAAAATAAGAAAGACTGCCCCACCATCAACCAACAATAAAATTAATGTTAACATTTCTCTATTAAGCATATTATGCTAGCAGCTAAAGGTAAAGTTCGCTGAGCGCCATTTGCTTAACTAAATAAAACGCTTTCCACGTCACCCCCCCCCCCCGCCCCCCCCCCCCGCTACGGGCCTCTAATCGGATGATCGGAATCTCCCCTTGGTTGTCCCCTTTTTTTTTGCCTCGCTTTGCTCGGACCATATCGAGTATACCTCCAGTGGTGGCCGCGTCTAAAGCCGCGCCACGGGATGCACTCACGTGAGGTGGGGCTCGCTTCTGGCGGCGCTCGTCGAGAACCTCTAAAAGGTGTCGCACTCAACAGCCATCACTTACGTGGAATGATGTAGTACTAATAGTGGTATCGTGCTCCACAGATTGCACTTACGTGGGGTGACTCCCTCGCACGCTCACGCGTGTTTATCTCACCTTTCCATGCACCAGCATTTCGAGTACCCGGGTGGGGATAAACACTCCCTCGCTATGATTCTTTTTTCACGTCACCCCCCCCCCCCCCCCCCCCCCCCCTCTCGGATGAATCTCCCCTTGTGCCACAGCCTACCCCATTCTTTTTTTTTTTTTTTTTTTTGGTTTCGGGGGGGGGGGTCCTTTAGGAGAATTTCCCCTTTGGTGGCCCTCCTAAGGGGGTGGCCCCAAATTTTAGAAATGGAAAAGAACACGGTTTAACTCCCCTCTCACAGCCTCCTTTTCCCTTTTTTAAAAAAAAAAACAAAAAATTCATTCACATTCCAAGGTGTGTAGCACGACTGATCGCTTGTACTTTTGTGTTTTTGGTGCGTGGTTTTCTTTCCTTGTTTCTTCTGGGGCTCTTTCGTTTTTTTTTTTTTTTTTTTTTTTTTTTTAGGTTCCGGGGGGGGGATCGTTAGGCAGGAGAAGGAGTTTCGCCTTCATTTCTAGGTCATGAGCCTAGTTGCTTAAATTAGCATATCCTACTGATAGAGAGAGGCTGGCCTCAACTTTAGAATGCAACTCTAATATTATTTTTTAACTACCTCTATTAACCTACACCCAATCTTATGGGACTGATGACGAGAAAGGTCACTGTTCTTATAAACTATGTAAGTTCGCCTAACTTATTGCTAGGCCTCTTAATTGGAAGTTAAGAATACAACTCTATACTAGCGAAAATCTTTATTATCAGATTCAAGTGTTTTATATAGCTTAAATTGCTCATCAGCTACCCCTTAAAATTCCTTTCGTACAAGAAAAGGGAGTTTAGTAGATAGAAACTGTCCTGTCTCACGACGGACTGAACTCAGATCGCGTATAGTTTTAATGGTTGAACAAACCAACCCTCAGGAGCTGCTGCACCCCTAGGAGACTATGATCCAACATCGAGGTCGCAAACTTTTTCGTCAATAAGGACTCTCTGAAAAAATTACGCTGTTATCCCTAAGGTAACTTTTTCTAATGATCAAAATATTTTGGGTCAAAATAAAAATTAATTTTAATATGAAATCAACCTTGTTTTAAAATTAAGATCGGTTGCCCCAACCCAAACTACTTATGTATTTTAATATAGTAAGTAGTTAAAGCTCAATAGGGTCTTCTCGTCCCACTAAAAAATTTAGGCCTCTTCACCTAAAAGTAAAATTCAGGATTAGTAGAAAAAGACAGTCTTCTTGTCGTCTAGCCGTTGATACCAGTCCACAATTAATGAACAATTGATTTTGCTACCTTTGCACAGTCAGAATACTGCAGCCGTTTAACCTAAGTCACCGGGCAGGCAGAACCCACTGATCTTCTTCCAAGGGCGTTGTTTTTGGTAAACAGGCGCAAGAAATATTTGCCGAGTTCCTTTTCCTACTTAGATTAATAAATACTTCTAACTTTAATAAGAACACTAAAACAAATAAACAGGGCATAAGCAGTTGTTTAATAGAAAAGGTTATATTATAAACTCAGAAAAACTTACTCATTAAAACATTAACACAAGAAAATTATTCTTCGAAACAAGTAAAAAAACCAAGATAGGGTGATTATATACATAAAATAAGAAATTTAGTCTGCTACAACGCACTGGCTGAGAGAGTTGCTAAAACTAACCTACTCGCCTAAATATTCTAATAGTTTGATGCCCTTTCTTAGAGTTAAGGGCTGACTCCCCAAAGAAGCTCACGCTCATCCGAGAGCTTCTAACCTAGTTTTTCCCAGGGAAAGCTTATACTTTATTCCTTGTTAAAAAGCTAACACAGGACACGATTAACATTTTGCTACTACTTTTTCCTCATATTAGAAGTTTTGCAACACCCTAATAACATAGCTAAACTACAGAAAAAAATAGATCGACCTGTTTCGTTTAATGACACCTGAAGTCATAACAATTTGTTTTACCGTAATACAAAAAGTACAAAATTTTATTTTATTATCTAAAGCTTTAACGCTAATTATATTTCAATGCTCCCTCACGGTACAAAATAAAGAACCCATAAAGTTAAAGTTCTATACACTATACTTAAAACCAAAATTAATTTAAAATTGTTTTATTTTAAAAACCTAATTACACTATTATATAAAAAAATGTTACTTGGGTCTTACAATTGAGCAAGTAGATGACTGGAATTGAACCAATGTAAACTGCACCTAAAACAGCCCCACTACCCCTATGGTACAACTACTTAGAAAGGACCACTATAAGCGGCTTCTTAGACTCCCAAAGCCCAAATTTTATTTATAAACTACCCCTCTTAGTTTTCCAGGCCACACCTTCCAGTCCGCCTACTATGTTACGACTTACTCCAAGTTTTACCCCGCAGGCGACGGGCGATGTGTACGAAGCCTAGTGCTAAATTCAGGCAATCTCTCTCATTAAGCCTTACTATTAAGTCCTACTTCATTTTATTTTTCAAGTAAAAATTCGAACAGCTAGAAAGCTAATGTAACCCACTGCTCCCCATTTCATAAGCACCATCTTGATCTGACTTAAACCCAAATTGACTGGTAAACGCTGTCTTTAACTTAGACTAAGTGCTTAGCGACGATGATATAGTGGCTGAAATTTCAAGAAAGGGTCAGGTTTGTGGTGGATTATCCTTTTCGAGCAGGTTCCCCTAATCAGAAATAGGCAACCGCCAAGTTCTTTGCTTTTCTAAGACACCTTTATACTCCGCCGGCTATGAATATTAACGCTTAAGAATAACCGGGTCTCTAATCCGGGTCTCCACCTTAAATTAATAAATACCACAAAACTGTTAAACATATTCGCAGAAAATTAAAGTTTTCACACTTAATAATCCCTTTTATACTATAAAATGATGTGTATTTTCTTAAACCACTTCATTAGTTGCGAGAAGGTATTCGTGTAACCGCGGCTGCTGGCACGAGACTTAGCCCCTTCCAAAATATACTTGGTCTAATCAACCTCTCAGTTAGTGTTAAGAACTCATTGCTGCAGGTGTAACGTTATTTGACGGGCATCATTCTTACCAAGAACGGTTAAACCCCACAGATTTTCCCTCAGTTAAAATTAATTGTACTGACAGATGTAACCGTATGCCTTACCGTAATGCAATAATAGCTAGCATGCATAAGCCTCAATCTACGCAACTTAAAGAACCAGAACCAAATTCATAAGTTAATGCTGTTAAAGAGGGGAATTTAACGCCCTATCTTAGCATCTTCAGAGCTCTGTTATTCTTTTAACTACTTTAACACTAAGTACCCCTTTATTTCACTCGCGATAGCCCGGGCCCTCACAATTTTTAATTAATAACACCAAGCTTTGAGCAGGACTTAAACCTACCTCTTTCTACTTACAAAATAGACCGCTGCAAGCTCTCAAAGCAAAACCCCTCACTAGCACGCTTTTCTACGAAAGAAATTAGGGGATTTAAAATTAAAAACCCTAGAAAATAGTATAGTGATGCAAGCTGCCCCAACAAAATGTAAGGATACTCTACGGGCTGACTCCCTATTCAAGTTAAAAGAAAAAATTTTCCAACAATTAACCAAAAAGCAAACTGTCTTACTGGACGAGATGCACAAGCATTTTGTTTTGACAGGTGGAGGACTGGCACAAGAAACAGAACCAAAATAGAACTCACTAAAGCAATAACTCCCCCTAACTTTTTTGGAATTGACCGAAGAATCGCATAGGCAAAAAGGAAATACCACTCAGGTTGAATGTGGGGAGGGGTTACTAGAGGGTTTGCAGGAATAAAATTCTCAGGATCCGAAAGAGCCGAGGGAAAGAGTAAGGCCAACAAAGTAAGCCCTGCAAAAAAAAAGCCAAAGCCAACAACATCCTTTGACGTAAAATAAACATGAAATGGAGTCTTATCACAATCCGAAGGAAGACCAAGCGGATTTTTAGACCCTGTCTCATGCAGAAACAATAAGTGTAAGACACTTAAAAAAGCAAGGATAAAGGGGAACAGAAAGTGGAACACAAAGAACCGATGTAATGTTGCATTGTCAACTGAGAAGCCGCCTCAAATTCACTGAACAATATCACCCCCTATATAAGGAACTGCCGTTACCAGATTTGTTATAACTGTGGCAGCTCAGAAAGACATTTGGCCCCAAGGTAACACGTAGCCGAAAAACGCGGTAAGAATTGATAGCAAAAAAAGAATTACCCCTATGTTTCAAGTAATCCCTTTGACATAAGAGCCGTAGTATAACCCCCGACCTATATGAAAATAAATACATATAAAAAACATAGATGCTCCTTTGGCATGCACATTTCGCAATAATCAACCATAGTTAACATCACGACAAATATGAGCAACTGAAGAAAATGCTAAGGTAGTGTCAGCAGTATAATGCATAGCAAGAAAGATTCCAGTAATTATCTGAGCCCCTAAACATAACCCTATCAACGAGCCAAAGTTTCATCACACTGACAAGTTAGAGGGAGTGGGCAAATCTCAAAGACTAGATTTCAATATCTTCACAACAGGGTGGCGCTTTCGAATAGATGTCATAAAAGTAAGAATATCGAGGATTAGCCGATAACTTTAGTTAGACAGACTAATGTTATAATTTAACTAATTCTTAACATTAAATAAATATACCCCAAAATAACCCCATAAAGAACACCAGGTTAATTCTTAAAAGAGATCCCAGAATAGTTCAAAAGCTATTTTCTATAGATTTGATGTTGTAAAAAAATAAAGTGCTGCCCTTAGATTTAGGAGAAACTAACCTATAGAGGTTAAAACTAACAATAAGATAAAAAAACAAAGAGAATAAGCTTGTAATGACTAACAAAATGCTTACCCAATAAAGACCCCCTTCAACTAGCCTTTGGAAAAATACTCACTTAAAGAAAAACCCAACAGAAGGGGGTAAACCTCCTAAAGAAAGAAGGGAAACTAATATGATTAACTTTTTAGTCGGAGTATTATAGAGTTTAGTCCTCTTCACCAAAAATTTAAAAGAAAAACAACTTCCTATTCATAACACGGGAACAACCATACAAATATATCTTAAAAGACAAAAAATAACTAAACCCCCCCTTAAAAACGGCATACAGACAACAAACCAGCCCAAATTTGAAATTGATGAGTAAGCCAACAACTTACGAAAACTTCTCTGGTTTATACCTAAGACTGCACTAGTAAGAGCCGAAATTAGACCAACGGCCGCTAACAATAGAATAAGATTACTATCCACAATAGAGAATAACAAATATAAAGGAGATAACTTGGAAAGAACAATCAAATAAAAACTACGTGAAAAAGGCACACCTCCTACAGCATCTACAAACCAAAACGGACTAGGCAACACAGCAAGCTTCACCAACAAACCTATTAAGATAACGAAGTGACAGCTTAGCCCGTAGCACCCCTCAACAAAGAAAGTTTTTTCGCTATAAAAACGTAAAAGTACGCCAAAAAGAATAACAACTCCTGCCACAGATTGAGCCACAAAATACTTACATACCGACTCAAGCCCTCGACAAGAAACTAAATTAGGCTGCAACAAGACTACCAATCTTAAAGTTACACACTCTAATCAGACTCATATTATTAATCAATGGTTTGATATAAAGACAAAAGTTAGGCAAGCAAAAAGAAACAAATTAAAAAAGAAATTAACCATATCCTGAATAATTTAAGATATATTATAATCTTAAGATCTAAAGTAAGACTTGAGTCGAACAAGTAAAAAGTTAGTTATCGGCTAACCTCCTCCACCATAGAGACTTACTTAAAAAAAAGGGGGGAAACCTTTAAACAAAAAAAGAACAACAAAAAATAAAACTAATAATCTTACAGATCAAGGGAGAAAACCCTTTCACATGACCATCATCAACTGATCATAACGTATTCGTGGGAAAGAAGAGCGAACTCAGAGAAAAGAAAAAACCAAAAAGAGACACTTGAAGGAGATAAATAAGACTCCGCCAACTAAACTCATGAACGGGCTACACCCGCCCAAAAAAAGCAAAACAGTAAGTAGATTTACCAAAATTATTTTAGCATACTCCCCGATAAAGAATAACGCAAACGGAGCTCCAGAGAACTCTACATTATAACCAGAGACAAGCTCAGATTCACCTTCTGTAAGATCAAAGGGAGCACGGTTTGTCTCAGCCAAGGTAGAAATATATCACATCAGAAACAAGGGAAAACAAGGAAAAATAAGTCACACAAAACTTTGTAAATCTTGAAATAAAAAAAGGCCTCACCTTCCCACAAAAAAAGCTAAAGGTACAACTATAAGCCTGAAACTAACTTCATAGGATATTATTTGAGCAACCCCCCGAAGAGCTCCCACTAATGCATACTTGGAGTTAGATGACCACCCTGCTACAAGAATTGAATAAGCCGATAAACTTGATACTGCAATTATAAAAAACAGAGAAAAGGTCACATTTAACCCTGACGCTTGTAAAGGAATTACGCCCCACAAAACCACAGCAATAAAGAAAAAAGATGCAGGAGCCCCAAAAAACATTAGTGGCGAGGCTGAAGAAGGCTTGAAGCTCTCCTTGATAAAAAGCTTTAGCCCGTCTGCTATAGGCTGTAGTACCCCTAAAGGCCCCACAAGATTAGGTCCCTTACGTAGTTGCATATACCCAATAACCTTACGCTCTAAAAGTGTTAGCAGTGCGACCGCTAATAAAACAGGGATTATTAACCCTAAAAAAGATAATAACAACAAAATTGATTGAAAAAGCTCTTTTTGTAAAAACTCAAATAGCATGCAACACAGTTAAAACGGGGAATTGAACCCCGATCCCAAGAATTTTAGGCTCTTTGCTAGACCCCTTTAGCTTTTTTAACTCCTAGGTTAAAGGGCTTTGATCCCATTGCCTTCTGGTTAACGGCCAGATGCTCAACCAATTAAGCTGCAACCTAATTAAGGGGTAGGGAAATGGTATCCCATAAAACTTTGAATTTTGTATTAAGAGTTCGACTCTCTTCCCCTTGGTGATATAGTGTATGAAAGCACGTCAGATTGCAAACCTGGAAGAGAAACTAACTTCTAACACCTAAGAAAGACCCGAGTCAAACGAGCATCCTTACATCGTAAATGTAAAACTTTTCCCATAGCTACTTTCTCTTGTGCGGGAAGAATTTTAATCTTCCTAACTAGTTTTACAAACTAACACCTAGTCACTCGGTCACCTCACAACATAAGACTTAAGTTAAGTAAACTCTCTGCCTTCAAAGCAGTTAATAGGTGATAGTTCCGCCTAGTCTTAC